AATGTAATTTTTTTTTGCGTATAGCATACATATTTATTTATATTGTATAACATATTTAGATATTTAGATTGTATATATGTATATTAAATACAAATACATAAGTATATAAGTATATAAAGTATAAGAAATGAACTTAACGACGAGATTTATTATCGTTTCTTGCATGTCTCGTAAAAGACAGAGTAGGTGCAAATTCTCCCAATTTGTGACCCACCATACGATCCGTTATATAAATAGGTAAATGTTCCTTTCCATTATGAATAGCGATTGTATGGCCAATCATTGTGGGTATAATGGTAGATGCCCGAGACCAAGTTACTATTATTTCTTTTTCTTTCCTCGTGTTGAGTTTTTCAATTTTTGCCGATAAATGATTAGCTACAAAAGGGTTTTTTTTTAGTGAACGTGTCATGTCACAGTGTATTACTCCTTTTTTTTTACATTTTTTATTTTAAAGATTGGCATTCTATGTCCAATATCTCGATCTAAGTTAAGTATGGAGGTCAGAATAAATACAATAATGATGAATGGAAAAAAGAGAAAATCCTTTAGCTAGAAAAGGGGCGGATGTAGCCAAGTGGATCAAGGCAGTGGATTGTGAATCCACCATGCGCGGGTTCAATTCCCGTCGTTCGCCCATTACATTTTTTCAAATTAAAAAAAAAAATTATATTTTCAATATTCCTATTTACGGCGACGAAGAATAAAACTATCACTATATTTTTTCCTTTTCCTACTTCTTCTTCCAAGCGCAGGATAACCCCAAGGGGTTGTGGGTTTTTTTCTACCAATTGGGGCTCTCCCCTCACCGCCCCCATGGGGATGGTCTACAGGGTTCATAACTACTCCTCTTACTACAGGACGCTTACCTAGCCAACACTTAGATCCGGCTCTACCCAAACTTTTTTGGTTCACCCCAACATTACCCACTTGTCCGACTGTTGCTAAGCAGTTTTTGGATATCAAACGGACCTCCCCAGATGGTAATCTTAATGTGGCCGATTTACCTTCTTTTGCTATCAGTTTCGCTACAGCACCTGCTGCTCTAGCTAATTGTCCACCCTTTCCAAGTGTAATTTCTATGTTATGTATGGCCGTGCCTAAGGGCATATCGGTTGAAGTGGATTCTTCTTTTTTATCAATAAAAACCCCTTCCCAAACTGTACAAGCTTCTTCCAAAGCATACGGCTTTCTAGATGTATATGATGATATCTAGACAGATGGATCTTATATAAATCGTATGATGAAGTACCACATGAGTGGATATATAGGAATCCAAATCTGCTGAATCACTCATGTTATGATCTTCTACATCCTAGGTCTCCCCGTTCCGTCATCTGGCTTATGTTCTTCATGTAGCATTCAGACCGAATGACTCTATGAAATTACGTCGATACTTCCACATATTATGGGTAACGTAGGAGACATCTCTCTTTTTCCCCGGGGGTATCTTAATTACCACTGCTTAGCTTTCAATTCGCCTCTGACCATCAAATTAAATGTGAATAACCCGTCCTCCTCTCTTTGAAACAAGGGGCGCTTCCGGTTCTGTGCGTGCTTCAAACAATTTTGTCTTCTCCATATTACCATATATCTAGAGTCAATAATTTTCTATGATGAACTACTGAACTCAATCACTTGCTGCCGTTACTCAACAGTTTTCTGTTGAGGTCTATCCCGTAGAGGTGCTCAAATTGGATCAGTGATCGATTTCTAGGTTTCGTCGTAAACCTAATTGGTTACTTCCAATTACGTAAATCAATAGTTCAAACCGCACTCAAAGGTAGGGCATTTCCCATTGATATAGGAACTTCTGTACCAGAAACAATGGTATCTCCAATTATAGCCCCTCTGGGATGTAAAATATATCTCTTCTCACCATCCCCATAGTGTATGAGACAAATGTATGCATTTCGATTAGGGTCGTATTCTATGGTTACGATTCTACCAGATATGTCTTTTTCATTCCGTCGAAAATCGATTTTACGGTATAGACGCTTATGACCTCCCCCTCTATGCCGTGCGGTAATGATTCCTCTGGCATTACGACCTTTACTACAACGATGCTGTCCATAGATCAAATTATTTCGTGGATTGGATTTCACTTGACTGTTTACGGCTCCATTGCGTGTGCTCGGGGTAGAAGTTTTGTATAAATGTATCGCCGTGTTATTAAGTATTTTGCTTTAAGTTCTTTTCTCTATAAGAGGTGGAATAGAATAACCCGATTCAAGCGTAATGATCATACGTCTGTAATGCATTGTATGTCCCATAATAGGTCCCCTTCTTCTACCCTTTCCCGGGAGTCGATGACTATTCATAGCTATTACCTTGACACCAAAGAAGAGTTCGACCCAATGCTTTATTTCTGTCCTAGTTGATCCTGATTCGACATTAGAAGTATATTGATTGTTCCCCAATAACCGAATACTTTTTTCTGTAAATACTGCATATTTGATTCCATCCATAAATCCATTTTCTTCCCTATGAGTTCCAGTATCGATAAGAATTCTAGTTCTTACTGTTCATATGTTATGGTATGAATATACCATACCAATTCGTTATGGATGGATGATGAGATTCCATTGATACAGAGCCAATTCCAATAGACTTATTAAACGTTCCCATTGGCGTGCATCCAGCAGGAATTGAACCTACGAATTTACCAATTATGAGTTGGGCGCTTTAACCATTCAGCCATGGATGCTTAACTTAACACATCATATATTGTAAATAAACAAATTCCAATTGGGATGCTTAACTTAACACATCATATATCGTAAATAAACAAATTCCAGTTCAAATACAATCTTCGCCGGAGGAGGTCTAAATATCAATGAAGAGACATCAATTCAAATCCTGGATCGTCGAATTGAGAGAGATATTGAGAGAGATCAAGAATTCTCACTATTTCTTAGATTCATGGATCAAATTCAATTCAGTGGGATCTTTCACTCACATTTTTTTCCATCAAGAACGCTTTATGAAACTTTTTGACCCCCGAATTTGGAGTATCCTACTTTCACGTGATTCGCAGGGTTCAACAAGCAATCGATATTTCATGATCAAAGGTGTAGTACTGCTTGTAGTAGCGGTCCTTATATCTCGTATTAACAATCGAAAGATGGTCGAAAGAAAAAATCTCTATTTGATGGGGCTTCTTCCTATACCTATGAATTCCATTGGACCTGGAAATGAGACATTGGAAGAATCTTTTTGGTCTTCCAATATCAATAGGTTGATTGTTTCGCTCCTGTATCTTCCAAAAGGGAAAAAGCTTTCTGAGAGTTGTTTCATGGATCCGCAAGAAAATACTTGGGTTCTCCCAATAAATCAAAAGTGTATCATGCCTGAATCTAACCGGAGTTCACGGTGGTGGAGGTGGGGGAAGCGGATCGGAAAAAAAAGGGATTCTAGTTGTAAGATATCTAATGAAACCGTAGCAGGAATTGAGATCTCATTCAAAGAGAAAGATAGCAAATATCTGGAGTTTCTTTTTTTATCCTATACGGATGATCCGATCCGCAAGGACCATGATTGGGAATTGTTTGATTGTCTTTCTTCGAGGAAGAAGCGAAACATAATCAACTTGAATTCGGGACAGCTATTCGAAATCTTAGGGAAAGACTTGATTTCTTATCTCATGTCTGCTTTTCGTGAAAAAAGACCAATTGAAGGGGAGGGTTTCTTCAAACAACAAGGAGCTGAGGCAACTATTCAATCAAATGATATTGAGCATGTTTCCCATCTCTTCTCGAGAAACAAGTGGGGTATTTCTTTGCAAAATTGTGCTCAATTTCATATGTGGCAATTCCGCCAAGATCTCTTCGTTAGTTGGGGGAAGAATGAGCACGAATCGGATTTTTTGAGGAACGTATCGAGAGAGAATTTGATTTGGTTAGACAATGTGTGGTTGGTAAACAAGGATCGGTTTTTTAGCAAGGTACGGAATGTATTGTCAAATATTCAATATGATTCCACAAGATCAAGATCTATTTTCGTTCAAGTAAGGGATTCTAGCCAATTGAAAGGATCTTCTGATCAATCCATAGATCATTTCGATTCCATTAGAAATGAGGATTCAGAATATCCCACATTGATCGATCAAACAGAGATTCAGCAACTAAAAGAAAGATCGATTCTTTGGGATCCTTCCTTTCTTCAAACGGAACGAACAGAGATAGAATCAGATCAATTCCCGAAATGCCTTTTTGGATCTTCCTCAATGTCCCGGCTATTCACGGAACGTGAGAAGCAGATGAATAATCATCTGCTTCCGGAAGAAATCGAAGAATTTCTTGGGAATCCTACAAGATCAATTCGTTCTTTTTTCTCTGACAGATGGTCAGAACTTCATCTGGGTTCGAATCCTATTGAGAGGTCCACCAGAGATCAGAAATTTTTGAAGAAAAAACAAGATGTTTCTTTTGTCCCTTCCAGGCGAGCGGAAAATAAGGAAATGGTTGATATATTCAAGATAATTACGTATTTACAAAATACCGTCTCAATTCATCCTATTTCATTCTTGAACAAAAATCCATTTTTTGATTTATTTCATCTATTCCATGACCGGAACAAAAGGGGATACACGTTACACCACGATTTTGAATCAGAAGAGAGATTTCAAGAAATGGCAGATCTATTCACTCTATCAATAACCGAGCCGGATCTGGTGTATCATAGGAGATTTGCCTTTTCTATTGATTCCTACGGGTTGGATCAAAAAAAATTCTTGAATCAGGTATTCAACTCCAGAGATGAATCGAAAAAGAAATCTTTATTGGTTCTACCTCCTCTTTTTTATGAAGAGAATGAATCTTTTTATCGAAGGATCAGAAAAAAATCGGCCCGGATCTACTGCGGGAATGATTTGGAAGATCCAAAACGAAAAACAGCGGTATTTGCTAGCAACAACATAATGGAGGCAGTCAATCAATATAGATTGATCCGAAATCTGATTCAAATCTATGGGTACATAAGAAATGTATCTAATCGATTCTTTTTAATGAATAGATCCGATCACAACTTCGAATATGGAATTCAAAGGGATCAAATAGGAAATGATACTCTGAATCATATAACTATAATGAAATATACGATCAACCAACATTTATCGAATTTGAAAAAGAGTCAGAAGAAATGGTTTGATCCTCTTATTTCTCGAACCGGGAGATCCATGAATCGGGATCCTGATGTATATAGATACAAATGGTCCAATGGGAGCAAGAATTTCCAGGAACATTTGGAACATTTCCTTTCTGAACAGAAGAACCATTTTCAAGTAGTGTTCGATCGGTTACGTATTAATCAATATTCGATTGATTGGTCCGAGGTTATAGACAAACAAGATTTGTCTAAGTCACTTCGTTTCTTTTTGTCCAAGTCACTTCGTTTCTTTTTGTCCAAGTCACTTCTCTTTTTGTCCAAGTCACTTCCCCTTTTCTTTGTGAGTATCGGGAATACCCCCATTCATAGGTCCGAGATCCACATCTATGAATTGAAAGGTCCGAATGATCAACTCCGCAATCAGTTGTTAGAATCAATAGGTGTTCAAATCGTTCATTTGAATAAATTGAAACCCTTCTTATTGGATGATCATGATACTTCCAAAAGACCGAAATCCTTGATCAATGGAGGAACAAGATTACCATTTTGCTTCAAAAAGATACCAAAGTGGGTGATTGACTCATTCCATACTAGAAATAATCGCAGGAAATCCTTTGATAACACGGATTCCTATTTATCAATGATATTCCATGATCGAGACAATTGGCTGAATCCCGTGAAACCATTTCATAGAAGTTCATTGATATCTTCTTTTTATAAAGCAAATCCACTTCGATTCTTGAATGATCCAAATCGCTTCTGGTTCTATTGTAACAAAAGATTCCCTTTTTATGTGGAAAAGACCCGTATCAATAATTATGATCCTACATATGAACAATTCCTCACTATCTTGTTCATTCGCAACAAAATATTTTCTTCGTGCGTCGGTAAAAAAAAACATATTTTTGGGGAGAGAGAGACTATTTTGCCAATCGAGTCACAGGTATCTGACATATTTATACCTAACGATTTTACACAAAGTGGTGACGAAAGGTATAACTTGTACAAATTTTTCCATTTTCCAATTCGATCCGAGCCATTCGTTCGTAGAGCTATTTACTCGATCGCAGACATTTCTACAACACCTCTAACAGAGGAACAAATAGTTCATTTTGAAAGAACTTATTGTCAGCCTCTTTCAGATATGAATCTATCTGATTCAGAAGGGAAGAACTTGCATGAGTATCTCAGTTTCAATTCAAACATGGATTTGATTCACACTCCATGTTCTGAGAAGGATTTCCCATCTGGAAAGAGGAAAAAAAAACGGAGTCTTTCTCTAAAGAAATGCGTTGAGAAAGGGCAGATGTATAGAACCTTTCGACGAGATAGTGCTCTTTTCAATCTCTCAAAATGGAATCTCTTCCAAACATATATGCCATGGTTCCTTACTTCGACAGGGTGGAAATATCTAAATTTCACCACCCTTTTAGAGATTTTTTCAGAACCATTGCCGATACTAAGGATACTAAGTAGCAGGCACAAATTTGTATCCGTTTTGAGAGATATTATGCATGTATCAGATATATCATGGCCAATTCCTCAGAAGATTCTTCCACAATGGACTCTGACTCTGAAAAGTAAGATTTCGAGTCTGATAAGTGAGATTTCGAGTAAGTGTTTACAGAATCTCCTTCTGTCCGAAGAAACGATTCATCGAAATAATGAGTCACCCGTTCCATTGATATGGACACATCTGAGATTAACAAATGCTCGGGAGTTCCTCTATTCAATCCTTTTCCTTCTTCTTGTTGCTGGATATCTCGTTCGCATACATCTTCTCTTTGTTTCCCGAGCCTCTAGTGAGTTACAGACAGAGTTAGAAAAGATCAAATCTTTGATGATTCCATCATACATGATTGAGTTGCGAAAACTTTTGAATAGGTATCCTACATCTGAATCTGAACTGAATTCTTTCTGGTTAAAGAATCTCTTTCTAGTTGCTCTGGAACAATTAGGAGATTTTCTGGAAGAAATACGGGTTTCTGCTTCTGGTGGCAACATGCTATTGGTTGGTGGTTCCGCTTATGGGGTCAAATCAATACGTTCTAAGAAGAAATATTTGAATATCAATCTCATCGATCTCAGAAGTATCATACAAAATCCCATCAATCGAATCGCTTTTTCGAGAAATACGAGACATCTAAGTCGTACAAGTAAAGAGATCTATTCATTGATAAGAAAAAGAAAAGGGGTGAACGGTGATTGGATTGATGAGAAAATAGAATCCTGGGTCGCGAACAGTGATTTGGTTGATGATGAAGAAAGAGAATTCTTGGTTCAGTTCTCCACCTTAACGACCGAAAAAGAAAAAAGGATTGATCAAATTCTATTGAGTCTGACTCATAGTGATCATTTATCAAAGAATGACTCTGGTTATCAAATGATTGAACAACCGGGATCAATTTACTTACGATACTTAGTTGACATTCATAAAAAGTATCTAATGAATTATGAGTTCAATAGATCCTGTTTAGCAGAAAGACGGATATTCCTTGCTCATTATCAGACAATCACTTATTCACAAACCCCGTGTGGGGCTAATAGTTTTCATTTCCCATCTCATGGAAAACCCTTCTCGCTCCGTTTAGCCCTATCCCCTTCTAGGGGTATTTTAGTGATAGGTTCTATAGGAACTGGACGATCCTATTTGGTCAAATACCTAGCGACAAACTCCCATGTTCCTTTCATTACGATATTTCCGAACAACTTTCCGTATTCGTATTACAAGCCTGAAGGTTTTTTTATTGATGATAGTGATAGTGACGATAGTGATTATCGTGACGATATCGATATTGATGATAGTGACGATATTGATGATGACCTTGATCTTGATACGGAGCTGCTAGATATGACGAATGTGCTAACTATGGATATGCCGCCGAGTATATACGGATTTTATATCGATATCACCTTTCGATTCGCATTAGCAAGAGCAATGTCTCCTTGCATAATATGGATTCCAAACATTCATGATCTGTATGTGAATTACAGATCCTTCGGTCTATTACAGAACTATCTCTCCAGAGATTGTGAAAGATATTCTACTAGAAATATTCTTGTTATTGGTTCGACTCATATTCCCCAAAAAGTGGATCCCGCTCTAATAGCTCCGAATAAATTAAATACATGCATTAAGATACGAAGGCTTCTTATTCAACAACAACGAAAGCACTTTTTCATTCTTTCATATACTAAAGGGTTTCACTTGGAAAAGAAAATGTTCCATACTAACGGATTCGGGTCCATAACCATGGGTTCCAATGCACGAGATCTTGCAGCACTTATCAATGAGGCCCTATCCATTAGTATTACAC